CAATGCCATGAGCTTGGGCTTCTGTTGCTGTCATAAAAACATCCCTTTCCATGTCTTCCATTATAACCCATAAGGGGGCGCCTGTTCTTTGTACATAAATATCCATAATGGCTCTGTGAATGTGCAGTAGTTCTCCCGCTTCCAAGAAAAATTCCCCTGTTGGTGCCTCAAAAAAAGAAGTAGCAGGTTGGTGAATCATAACCCTGATAATATTGATATAACATTATGCATGAATGGTTCTTATATCTCGAACGATTGGGGTCAAGTAAGGGATAAAAAAAGAAGCAAAAATAGAATTGAACAACCGTACAGGCATCTTTTGTGCATTGCATACGGCTCTGCAATGGAATTTACCCTTCCCCCTATATTCTATCGAAGAAAGAAATAGGATCCCTACGATCCAAATCGTTGAATGATCCATTTACCACCCTTCCTTTCGTATCATAGGAAGAAAAAAAGACTATGATGGTTCTGTTGCTTTATATATTTATCTCATCTGTGATTTAGCAATCCCAAAGTTTCTTTTTGACTTTTTGATACGATCAAAAAAAATAAGTAAAAATGATCCTTTTTCCCTTTTTCCCATTTCCGTACTCTTTTTTTTTCATAACATAAATATCAGTAAAGAGGCTTCTGGTGTGGAAGAAAGTGGTTTGTAACGCTGAAATGTACTCCCGACACATAAAGATAAAATAGGAAATAACCCTTGTTTCATACTACTATCTCGATACAAAATCTCATGTTAAGAAAAACAATAATGGATTGTTCATATCGAACTCGAAGTGCCATGCTATTATTACTTATTATTCATATTCGATATGGCGAAGGCATAGTCTTCTTCTTTTTTTCAAATAAATATTCATTGGCGCCAAGCGTGAGGGAATGCCAGACGTTTGGTAATTTCTCCTCCGAGCAGAATGAAGGATCCCATTGAAGCGACTACTCCCATGCCTATTGTATTTATATCGGGTGTTATCCATTGCATAGTATCAAAGATGGCTACTCCTGGTATTACCAATCCGCCGGGAGAGTTTATAAACAAAAACTGATCCATAGTAGGATCTTCTATGGTAAGAAATACCATGAGACCAACAATTTGATTCCCGATCTCATAATCAACCTCTTGCCCTAAAAAAAGTAATCTTTGTCGATGAAGTCGGTTGATTGGGACAAAATTGTATCCCTTAGGAACCGCACGTGCGCCTTTGGATGCATACGGTCCAAAAATTGCGAAAAAAGAATCAATGTGCCGATTCTATTCCTATCTCTTTTTTTGTAACAGATTTCCATTTTTATAAAAATTTTATAAAAATGGGTTTTCCCCCATTTTTCAAAAAACATGAGTTTTGGCCCTTCCCTAAAAAAAGAATTTACCGATGGGATTAACCTTTCGTTGATGTATTGTTTCGTCGAGATGAAAATAACGATGTCATTTTCTTGTTCCTGAATAGGCTCTTTCTATTCTTTTAGGTTTATGTTCTACTCCGGGGAAAGATCTGCCCGAATTCTATTTGCATATGCATATATAGGGCAAATAATCTCAGTACCACTTCTTTTTGCTACGACTTTTTTTCAATTCGTTTCATGCCTTCCCCCAAACTATTTGATGTATTCATCATACTGGTTAGCACGGCAGTTTCAGATCAACCCCTATAATAAGTATAAGAATTGTCTATGATACAAGCGGTAATCGTGTATATATTACTATTATAAATTTTTTATTTTCTAAACGGAGCCTGGATACTTTATTTTATTAGTCCGCGGGTCAACCATAAATTTTTCTAATGGATAATATTTATCCTCAATATAAATTGATCTAATTTCACTTCACGCTCCGAATGATTAATGGTTCAGTCAATACAATCTTTCTTGGGCGAAACGGAGGATATCTCTATCGGGTGAGAAAACGGGTAAATCCCGTATAGCCCAATATGTCTGACAAGTCGCACTATATGTCAACCCAAGTTGGATCTTCATCTCCGGGAATCCGGAAAGGTACTTTTGGAACACCAATGGGCATTACATGCAAAATTCAGACCAAAATGTAAGTACCAAGATTCGCTTTATTAAGTATTGTTCAGTTTATTAAGTACTGTTCAGTTTATTAAGTACTTATAGTGAACTTGAATATGGAAAAATAAGTGAACTTGAATATGGAAACGTAAGAATGGGTTTATTGTCTTCATCATTTTTTTCTGTTTATTCTATTTTATACATAGATTGAAGGTTTATATAGGAAGACCAAATAAATGAAAATTTGAACGAACGGGTCCGTTGATCGTTCGAATAATTAATAAGTATCTATGCATTCCTTCCCCTAAAAGGGGACCAATCCTCCCATTGCGTATTGGTACTTATCGAGTATAGAATAGATCTGCTTCTCTTTGTTCTTACGAACAGAATTCTTCCGTTATTTTCAACGGAAGAAACCCTTTCTTATACAAAATCCACTGAAAGGGTTAGGTACATAGTATAAGTTTCAATGTGATAAAGTTACATGGTATCTATTTTTCTTTGCTAAAGGGGTATTTCCATGGGTTTGCCTTGGTATCGTGTTCATACTGTCGTATTGAATGATCCCGGTCGATTGCTTTCTGTCCATATAATGCATACAGCTCTAGTTTCTGGTTGGGCAGGTTCGATGGCTCTATACGAATTAGCGGTTTTTGATCCCTCTGACCCCGTTCTTGATCCAATGTGGAGACAAGGTATGTTCGTTATACCTTTCATGACTCGTTTAGGAATAACGAATTCGTGGGGCGGTTGGAGTATTTCAGGAGGAACTATAACGAATCCGGGTATTTGGAGTTATGAAGGCGTGGCGGGGGCACATATTGTGTTTTCTGGCTTATGTTTCTTGGCAGCCATCTGGCATTGGGTGTATTGGGACCTAGAAATATTCTGTGATGAACGTACAGGAAAACCTTCTTTGGATTTGCCCAAGATCTTTGGAATTCATTTATTTCTATCAGGAGTAGCTTGCTTCGGCTTTGGCGCATTTCATGTAACAGGTTTATATGGTCCTGGAATATGGGTATCTGATCCTTATGGACTAACTGGAAAAGTACAATCTGTAAATCCGGCGTGGGGCGCAGAAGGTTTTGATCCTTTTTTTCCGGGAGGAATAGCCTCTCATCATATTGCAGCGGGTACATTGGGCATATTAGCAGGCCTATTTCATCTTAGTGTCCGCCCGCCCCAACGTCTATACAAAGGATTACGTATGGGCAATATTGAAACTGTACTTTCTAGTAGTATCGCTGCCGTTTTTTTTGCAGCTTTCGTTGTTGCTGGAACTATGTGGTATGGTTCAGCAACAACCCCAATCGAGTTATTTGGTCCTACTCGTTATCAGTGGGATCAGGGATACTTCCAGCAAGAAATATATCGAAGGGTTGGCGCTGGATTAGCCGAAAATTTGAGTTTATCGGAAGCTTGGTCTAAAATTCCTGAAAAATTAGCTTTTTATGATTACATTGGTAATAATCCGGCAAAAGGGGGATTATTCAGGGCGGGATCAATGGACAGCGGAGACGGAATAGCTGTTGGGTGGTTGGGTCACCCCGTCTTTATAGATAAAGAAGGGCGCGAGCTTTTTGTACGTCGTATGCCCACTTTTTTTGAAACATTCCCAGTAGTTTTGGTAGACGGAGACGGGATTGTGAGGGCCGATGTTCCTTTTAGAAGGGCAGAATCAAAGTATAGTGTTGAACAAGTAGGTGTAACCATCGAGTTCTATGGTGGCGAACTCAATGGAGTCAGTTATAGTGATCCTGCTACTGTGAAAAAATATGCCAGACGTTCCCAATTAGGTGAAATTTTTGAATTAGACCGGGCTCCTTTGAAATCCGATGGTGTTTTTCGTAGCAGTCCAAGGGGTTGGTTCACTTTCGGGCATGCCACGTTTGCTTTGCTTTTCTTTTTCGGACACATTTGGCATGGTGCTAGAACCCTGTTCAGAGATGTTTTTGCTGGTATTGATCCAGATTTGGATGCTCAAGTGGAATTTGGAGCATTCCAAAAACTTGGAGATCCAACTACAAGGAAACAGGTAGTCTGATACAAGATTGCTGCAGTATCTTTCGCCTCTATTTTTTTTTTTATTTAATAAGGTACTAAGAAATCTTGATTTGAATTACCCACTTTTCTTTGATTTTTTCCCCTTTTTATATGGTAAATGATCCCAAATGAAAATGAATAGGTGTGGAAGCTATAATTGTAAACCACGATCAAATCTATGGAAGCATTGGTTTATACATTCCTTTTAGTCTCGACTTTAGGGATCATTTTTTTCGCTATCTTTTTTCGGGAACCGCCCAAAGTTCCTACTAAAAAAACAAAATGATTTTTCATTATCTCAACTGAAGTTGAAGTAATGGGCCGACCCATATTATATTGGTCGGCCCATTACTTCAACTAGTCTAGTCCCCGTGTTCTTCGAATGGATCTCTTAATTGTTGAGAGGGTTGCCCAAAAGCGGTATATAAGGCATACCCAGTAAAGCTTACAAGTAAACCAGATATGGAGATGGCGACTAGGGTTGCTGTTTCCATTTTGAGATAATTTCAAGATGACAATGGATCTACGATAAGATCGTTTATTTACAACTACAACGGAATGGTATACAAAGTCAACAGATCTCAACCAATGATTAAATAGGATTTATGGCGACACAAACCGTTGAAGGTAGTTCTAGATCTAGGCCAAGGCAAACTAACGTAGGGAGTTTATTGAAACCATTGAATTCGGAATATGGTAAAGTAGCTCCAGGCTGGGGGACTACACCACTTATGGGAATCACAATGGCTCTATTTGCGATATTCCTATCTATTATTTTGGAAATTTATAATTCTTCCGTTTTACTGGATGGAATTTCAATGAGTTAGGTTCATAAAAACAAGGAAGTCCTTGTTTTTCGATCAAAATAACAAATTTACTTAAGACTCGGATTTATAGACCATTCCGGTAGTTCGACTGTGGAATTTCTTTGTTTCGGTATTTCCGGAATATGAGCGTGTGACTTGTTAAAATTGATCCTATTGATAATACAGAGAAAGAGCCTGTCGTCTCTATCAAGATGATTCTACCTCGTCAGATATTGATTCTAGTATCTGGAGCACGGAATATATAGAATAGATCAAGAAAAGAAATATTTGAACTATGATTCATACCTACTATTCAGACCCCGTGGCCGGACTCAAAAAAAATGTAAGATTAAGTATTTTATAAAGCAAACTATTTTTCTTTCTTCAGACTTCTTTTGCCCGAAGGACAAAGATTTTGTTGAGTCATTACATTGACTCATTGAATAAGTGATCATCAAATGGTTTTTACTCAGAGAACCTTGAGTTTAGCTTGGGGCGAAATCATCGTGGTTATAGTATGAATCTGAGGTTTTAATTGATTCATAGGGTCTCAACAAGAGAATTCCTATCAATAGTAAAACAAGAGTAAATCCTCATTACGTACAAAAAAAATAGGGAAGAGAAGATTCAGTAGGCCTGTAACGATCAACATAAAGAAAGACGGATGAGCCAACTTGATATTTTTTGGCATTATCATCACAAAGAAAGAAGAGATTCCGTCTTTTTGTTACTTATTATCTTCGGGACAAATCGAATCGAGCGAATAAGAATAAGAAATTTTGCACTTTCTATATTCGTTGAAACTCATATTTGTGTGTTTCTGTTTGAGCCGTACGAGATGAAATTCTCATATACGGTTCTCGGAGGGGGAGTCTTCTTGGATTACCTATCTCAATAAAGTATATGATTGGTTCGAGGAACGTCTCGAGATTCAAGCGATTGCAGACGATATAACTAGTAAGTATGTTCCTCCTCATGTCAACATATTTTATTGTCTAGGGGGGATCACACTTACTTGTTTTTTAGTACAAGTAGCTACGGGTTTTGCTATGACTTTTTACTATCGTCCAACCGTTACAGAGGCTTTTTCCTCTGTTCAATACATAATGACTGAAGCCAATTTTGGTTGGTTAATCCGATCAGTTCATCGATGGTCAGCAAGTATGATGGTTCTAATGATGATTCTCCACGTATTTCGCGTGTATCTTACAGGGGGATTTAAAAAACCCCGCGAATTAACTTGGGTTACAGGTGTAGTTTTGGGTGTATTGACTGCATCTTTTGGTGTAACTGGTTATTCCTTACCTCGGGACCAAATCGGTTATTGGGCAGTAAAAATCGTGACAGGTGTACCTGACGCTATTCCTGTAATAGGATCACCCTTGGTAGAGTTATTGCGCGGAAGTGCTAGTGTCGGCCAATCCACTTTGACTCGTTTTTATAGTTTACACACTTTTGTATTGCCTCTTCTTACTGCCGTATTTATGTTAATGCACTTCCCAATGATACGTAAGCAAGGTATTTCGGGTCCTTTATAGAGAAGACAGATCATAGATATTTGTCATTTCTCATATACATATATCATATTGGGGAAGGAACAATAGTATTTCATTGCTATAAATATAGATTATTGAATAAAAAAAGATAAGACATATTATTTGGATACTTCTCTTCAACTCCGAAGTATTGTATTTTTTATTTAATACGAATAGTTGAAGTGGATTCTCCGAAGGGAGGGTGGATTATGGGAGTGTGCGACTTGAACTATTGATTGCCCCATGTCGATATATTATTTTATCCGCCACGTTGGAATTCATGACCAAGACCAAGCGTGTCTCCGCATCCAACCACCATGTAATTCCCCCTATGTAGCATAGGATAGGCCGGTTCGCTTGAGGAGAATCTTTTCTATGATCATACCTGAATTATGTCATGCAGGAACAGGCTTCGTAAGATCCCTTATAATAAGTGATGTGGAATGATTGCATGTTCTATCCATTCCGCTTACTTATTTATTTATAGTATGGAAATGCATTCATTTCCTCTGCATCGATACCGATCTATGATACTATCGGAGCGAAATAAGGGATCTAAGGAAGAACAGAGGCTATACGTTATAAGTAACAAGTAAATATTTTGTATGTAAGAAAATCGAGATGTTTGGGGGATAAACACTAATCAAAAGACATGAGACAGTCCAAAAAGCACTTGATTATGATCAAATTTATAAGCCCACTTGGATATTGAGCATTTACCTGTAATAACTTCATTTTTTTGCAATGAATAATTGCAACTCCGTAAATGGAATCTAAGGAAATCTTTTCTTATATGGAGTCATTATAATTATATATGTGTGGATATGTATGAAATATAGATTTTATATAGATTTTATTAGGAATATATTTCTGTCATTCCTTTTATTCTTGCTCGAGCCGGATGATGAAAAATTATCATGTCCGGTTCCTTCGGGGGATGGATCCAATTCACCTATCCTAATAACAAAGAAACCTGACTTGAATGATCCTGTATTAAGAGCTAAATTGGCTAAAGGTATGGGCCATAATTATTATGGGGAACCCGCATGGCCCAATGATCTTTTATATATTTTTCCAGTAGTAATTCTAGGTACTATTGCATGTAATGTTGGCTTAGCGGTTCTGGAACCATCAATGATTGGTGAACCGGCGGATCCATTTGCAACTCCTTTGGAAATATTACCCGAATGGTACTTCTTTCCCGTATTTCAAATACTCCGCACAGTACCCAATAAGTTATTGGGTGTTCTTTTAATGGCTTCAGTACCAATGGGATTATTGACAGTACCTTTTTTGGAGAATGTTAATAAATTCCAAAATCCATTCCGCCGCCCAGTAGCTACAACAGTCTTTTTGATTGGTACCGCAGCAGCTCTTTGGTTAGGTATTGGAGCAACATTACCTATTGATAAATCTTTAACTTTAGGTCTTTTTCAAATTGGATGCCACCGCGAAATACCATGATGTAGGTATCTAGGGAATATCCGTTTCTAAAATGAACCTTCCCTAGATACATGAATTTTCTTATGATCTATTCCACGAAAATAGGAATCATACCCAAGATTTCAAACTAAGTTTTTCTTTTTTTTATAAAATAAATATGGAATAATTCCAACGGATTTAAAACGAAAACTTATTCTTAGGTAAATGGATTGAGAAATGCTTCTGTAGAGTGTCCAATATATGTTTTACGTCTTCTATGTGAAAATATTCAATTCTCATAAGATCTTCTTGACTGTGACTCAAAAGGTCCAATAATGTATGTATATTGGACCTTTTGAGACAATTATATATCCCGGAAGGTAGTTCTGATTGGTCAATAAAAATACATTTCAATGCAATTCCTTTTTTGTTTTTCTTTAGATTAGTGAATCCATTTTGAAAGGTAAAAGAGGGTAGAGTAAACCTGTTTTTATTTTCCTCGAAACGAATGCCCTCTTCCTCCGCGTGTAGAAAAGGAATAAATAAATCAATCAAATTACGAGAAGCTTCATAAAGTGCTTCCTGAGGAGTTAAGCTTCCATTCGTCCATATTTCTAGAAAAAGTATTTCTTGTTTTTCATTACCATTCCCATAAGAATGAATACTATGATTCGCATTTCGAATAGGCATGGATACAGCATCCATAGGATAACTTCCATCTTGAGAGTTATTTGTGGGGTTTATACGATATCCGCGATCTCTCTTGATTTGTAATCCAATACACAAATCAATTGGTTCCGTCAGGTTAGCTATATGCTGTGTTGTGTCAACTATTTCTACAGAAGGTGGTGAGATGATATCTTGAGCGGTTACATATCTAGGACCCCTGACGAAAATGGATGCGTCTCTAACTCCATACAGATTACTTCTCAATACAATTTCTTTCAAATTTATTAAAATTTCATGTACTGATTCTTCAATACCTACTATTGTAGAATATTCATGCGGCACCTTCTCAGATTTTGCACGTGTGATACATGTTCCTTCTATTTCTCCAAGTAAAGCCCTTCGCACGGCGATACCTATTGTATCGGCTTGACCTTTCCTAAGTGGGGATAGAATGAAACGCCCATAAGAAAGACGCTTACTGTCTACTCTTGATTCAACACATTTCCACTGCAGTGTTCGAGTGGATCCCGTTACTTCCTCTCGAACCATACTAATATTATTATTTGATCAGATCATTGAATCATTTATTTCTCTTGAAATATTTTTCATTCTTATTTCTACACACGTCTTTTTTTAGGAGGTCGACATCCATTATGTGGCATAGGTGTTACATCACGTACGACACTTAATAGTATACCACTTCTAAGAATGGCCCGTAATGCTGCATCTCTCCCGAGACCAGGACCTTTTATCATAATTTCGGCTTCATGCATACCCTGATCAACCACAGTACGAATGGCATTTACAGCAGCGGCTTGGGCTGCATAGGGTGTCCCTCTTCTTGTGCCTTTGAATCCAGAAGTACCGGCGGAGGACCAAGAAACCACTTGGCCTTGTACGTCTGTAACAGTTACAATGGTATTGTTGAAACTCGCTTGAACATGAATAATTCCTTTTGGTATTCTACGTCCATTCTTACGTGAGCCAATACGTCCATTCCTACGTGAACCGATTTTTGGTATAAGTTTTGCCATATTTTATCATCTCATAAATCAGAAATATACAGAAAGATACGGAGATATCCATTTTATGTTAAAACAAATTCTTTTATTTTCGCGGGGCCCCTCCTTTAGAAAAATTTCTTTTTAGAAAGATTATCCCTGCCTCTGTTTATGTCTCGGATTGGAACAAATCACTATAATTCGCCCGCGCCTGCGAATCAGTCGACACTTTTCGCAAATTTTACGAATGGAAGCCCTTATTTTCATATATCTCACCTAACTCCTTGTCTTAATTGGAATCTATTCTTTTGAAGAAAAGAAGTCCCTTGTATTTTTGAACTTTGAATTGTATCCCTATAAAAGGAATTCTTGAAAAAATAATCTAATCGTTCGAATCTTTACTGCGAAGTCTATAAATTATACGTCCCCTGGTTGAATCATACCGACTTATTTCAATTTTGACTCTATCCCCCGGCAGTATCCGTATAAAACTGCGTCGGATCCTACCCGAAATATAACCTAAAATTAGATTTTCATTATCTAAACGGACCCGGAACATACCGTTGGGAAGTGATTCGGTAATTAAACCTTCATGAATCAATTTTTGTTCTTTCATTCCAGGTAACCTCCCTTGAAGTATAAACTAATGGAGGAAGAGTTATATAACTCACTTTTCCTCTCTATTTCACAAACAAATAGGAAGTTAGAGATCAAATTAGGATACCAGAGTATAGGATCACCATATATAACACAAAATTTCTCCTCCAATTCTTTCTAGTCGAGCTTCTCGATCTGTCATTATGCCTCGAGAAGTAGAAAGAATTACAATCCCCATTCCACCTAAAATCTTAGGAATTTGTTGATAGTTGGAATAGATTCGTAGACCCGGTCGACTGATACGTTTTAAAATAGTTCTATATATTCCTTTCCCAGTTCTTCTATGTAGCAAGGTTGAAACCAAGAAATATTTGTTACTTTCCTGATGTTTTCGAACATTTTCAATAAAACCTTCTCGTAGGAGTATTTTAACAATGTTTTCAGTTATATTGGTAGATGCTATTCTAACTGTTCCGTTTTTACCCATGTCAGCATTTCTTATAGAAGTTATTATATCAGCAATAGCGTCTCTACCCATGACAAATTTTAATTCCCGTTGCTTCCCAATTTTGATATAATCAACATGTTTTTTTGCTTGAATTATTCCATTTTTCAAAGTATATGCGTGAGACACAATCTACTAATTGGATCTATTTCAGATATCCTAATTTCAGATATCCTACTAGAACTATATCATAATTTCATCTACTAGTATTTTATTTATAATACCTCGGGAGCTAATGAAATTATTTTAGTAAAATTTAACTGTCTCAACTCCCGAGCAATCGCACCAAAAACTCGAGTTCCTTTTGGATTTCCTTCTTGATCAATGACAACCGCTGCATTGTCATCATATCGTATTATCATACCGTTGTAACGTTTGAGTTCTTTACGTGTACGTACAATTACAGCCCTAATTATTTCTGATCTTTCTAGAGGCATATTGGGCACTGCTTCTTTGATTACAGCAACAATAACGTCACCAATATGAGCGTATCGTTGATTACCAGCCCCTATGATTCGAATACACATCAATTCTCGAGCTCCGCTATTATCCGCTACATTCAAAAGAGTCTGAGGTTGAATCATATCATTTTTATTGGAATCCGTTATTTCAATGTAAAGAATGAGGAAAAAAAGAGATAGTGTTTGTCTAGAAACCGGAAAAGAAATAAGTAAAGCGTGGTTATTTTGGAATCCTTAATAAAAAAGGCCCCTTTGTTTAGTTTTACATCTCTATCCTGAAATAACAAATTGAGTTCGTATAGGCATTTTGCACGCAGCTATTTCAATAGCTGCTCTGGCTACAGTTTCTGATACTCCGCCCATTTCATAAAGTATTCGGCCTGGTTTAACAACGGATACCCAATATTCGGGGGATCCCTTCCCTGAACCCATACGTGTTTCCGTAGGTCTTACTGTAATGGGTTTGTCGGGAAATATACGTACCCATATTTTTCCACCACGGCGCGCATATCGTGTCATTGCTCTTCGCCCTGCTTCTATTTGTCTAGCTGTGATCCAAGCAGGTTCAAGTGCCTGAAGGGCGTATCCGCCGAAGCAAATATGATTGCCTCGACAAGATATTCCCTTCATTCTTCCCCTGTGTTGCTTACGAAATCTGGTTCTTTTGGGGTTATAGTGGATGGTTCTTTCTTAATCCCATCTCTACTCCAGAACCGGACATGAGAGTTTCTTCTCATCCAGCTCCTCGCGAATGAAACGATTCTATATTCCATAATATTAAATATTATATTATGGATACATATGTATATATCTATAGAATTCATTATTCATTTAATAAATAATACACTAAACTAAGTAATGAGATTGAATTGATATTCCATTTTTTTTTACAAGGCAAGCTGTATATTTAGACGTCTATACTTATAGATTTAGATTAGATTATGCTTCTTTTTTTCTTGTAAAAGAAAAAGAAGGGTTTCGCGGGCGAATATTGACTCTTTACTGCTTCATTCTTAAGGACACGACCTATCAGAGTAAATCCATTTGTTCTTGGTTCGTTCCGCCATCCCACTCCATAAATGATTAAGATTCGTTTTCAATGGAATCCTATGTAGTCACAGGGTTTGTCGTTCCTATAGCTTCTCTGTTAATGGTTAGGCCCGAACTCTGCAATGGAGCTCCACAAAAAATTCGTTTTTGAGTCAATCTACTCAGTTTTTATTAACCCAAGGCTCTCTATTATTATTTTCCTCAATATTAATGCTTTATCACACTGCCTTTTATGGGGTGATTCATAGACCATACATATTGGAATAATATATCATTGATATTTTTGTTCTCTCTTTCTATTATCTTTCCATTTATCTACACCCCTTTCTTTTTGCTTCCAAAAGAATAATATTTATATATATATAATTTTTTTTTATTTCAGTTGTTACGACTATATGTCAGTCATATAGTGACTTTTTATTGGGATCTTGACAATACGAAGCAATAAGTTGGTTATTAGTTTTTAGTTTATATAGTTATTAAGTTCATAGTGGGGTTCCTTTTTTTATCCCAATTCTAAACTATACTATAAAGAAAAAACTAACGAGTCACACACTAAGCATAGCAATTATACTAAAAAAGGTTAATCGATTTTTATTCAACCTTATATAATAAGAATTCTTCTTTTTTGTTTGATTTTAGGGAAACCTTTTTTCATTTTTTTTGTTCTATTAAGGGTCCTGGACAGAATGACAAACCAAATAAAGAGGTCTATTATTCCTCATCTACAAATATCCAAAAATATCCAAATTTTTAAGCCTAATACTCCATAGATAGTTCGAATTGTATAGGAACAATGATCAATTTTAGCACGAATTGTTTGTAGGGGAACCCTACCTTCTCTGATCCATTCAACACGTGCAATTTCTTTTCCGTCGATACGCCCTGCAATTTGCACTTGAATTCCTTTTGTATCTGTTTGCTCAGTTAATTCGATGGCTTTTTTCATTGCCTTTCGAAATGAAACCCTATTTTTTAATTGTAAAGCCATATATTCTGCAAGAATATTAGGTTGTCCATAAGGTTTTTCAATTCTTGTGATAGCAATGTTGAGTCTCCGGTTCATAGAATGCACTTCTTTTTGTACATTCATCTGTAATTCTTCGACCCCTCGTGCTCGACCCTCTATTAATAAATTTGGGAAGCCAATATGGATTATGACTTGGATCAAATCTATTCTTTTTTTAATTTCTATGCGTGCAATTCCTTCGAAACCTGAGGATATTTTTCTATTTTTTTGTACATAGTTCTTGATACAATTCCGTATTTTCTCATCTTCTTGTAGACCCACGGAATAATTTTTTGGTTGGGCGAACCAAAAAGAATGATGATTTTGGGTTGTACCAAGTCTGAAACCAAGTGGATTTATTTTTTGTCCCATATTTTTTTATTATCTTTTCATTCTTTTTTCTAAATAGAAATTTACATTTTTTTAGAGAAATCTAAATCTTAGATTTCTCCTTTAATACAATTATTATATGACAAGTTGGTCTTTTTATTGGAAAACTACGTCCTCGAGCCCTAGGTCTTAACTTTTTCACAAAAGGACCCCCATTGACTTTGGCTTTACTAATGAATAAATCAGCTTCGTTCAAACCCATATTATGATTAGCATTTGCTGCTGCAGAATAAACTAATTTTAAAATAGGAAAAGATGCTCGATAGGGCATGAGTTCCAGTATCATAAGTGTTTCCTCATAAGAGCGCCCTCGAATTTGATCAATTACTCTTTGCACTTTGAAAACAGACATAGGTATATGTTGAGCTAAAACTTTGACTTCTTTTTCTCTACTTGAATGTGAGTTCTTTATCATCATGGATCCCCTGCCAATATTTAATTTGTGATCCTCGTTCAAAATTAACGATGAGATTTCTTATCGTTTCTCGCATGTCTCGCGAAAGCCAGAGTAGGCGCAAATTCCCCCAATTTGTGACCTACCATACGATCTGTTATATAAATAGGTAAATGTTCCTTTCCATTATGAATAGCGATTGTATGGCCAATCATTGTGGGTATAATGGTAGATGCCCGAGACCAAGTTACTATTATTTCTTTCTCCTCCCTCATGTTGAGTTTTTTTATTTTTCCCGATAAATTATTGGCTACAAAAGGATTTTTTTTTAGTGAACGTGTCACAGCTGATTCCTCCTATTTTAAAGATTGGCATTCTATGTCCAATAGAATATCTCGATCGAAGGTAAGAATAAATACAATAATGATGAATGGAAAAAAGAGAAAATCCTTTAGCTAGACTAGGTAAGGGGCGGATGTAGCCAAGTGGATCAAGGCAGTGGATTGTGAATCCACCACGCGCGGGTTCAATTCCCGTCGTTCGCCCATCACATTATTTAAAATTCCAAAAATGGGATTTTCCATATTCCTATTTACGGCGACGAAGAATCAAACTATCACTATATTTTTTCCCTTTCCTACTTCTTCTTCCAAGCGCAGGATAACCCCAAGGGGTTGTGGGTTTTTTTCTACCAATTGGGGCTCTCCCTTCACCGCCCCCATGGGGATGGTCTACAGGGTTCATAACTACTCCTCTTACTACAGGACGCTTACCTAGCCAACACTTCGATCCGGCTCTACCCAAACTTTTTTGGTTCGCCCCAACATTACCTACTTGTCCGACTGTTGCTAAGCAGTTTTTGGATATCAAACGGACCTCCCCTGATGGTAATCTTAATGTGGCCGATTTACCCTCTTTTGCAATCAGCTTCGCTACAGCGCCAGCTGCTCTAGCTAATTGTCCACCCTTTCCAAGTGTGATTTCTATGTTATGTATGGCCGTGCCTAAGGGCATATCGGTTGAAGTGGATTCTTCTTTTTTATCAATAAAAACCCCTTCCCAAACTGTACAAGCTTCTTCCAAAGCATACGGCTTTCTAGATGTATATGATGATATCTAGACAGATGGATCTTATATGAATCATATGATGAAGTACCACATGAGTGGATATATAGGAATCCAAATCTGCTGAATCACTCATGTATTATCTTCTACATCCTAGGTCTCCCCGTTCCGTCATCTGGCTTATGTTCTTCATGTAGCATTCAGACCGAATGACTCTATGAAATTACGTCGATACTTCCACATATTACGGGTAACGTAGGAGACATCTCTATTTTTCCCCGGGGGATCCTTATAATTACCACTGCTTAGCTTTCAATTCGCCTCTGACCATCAAATGAAATGTGAATAACCCGTCCTCCTCTCTTTGAAACAAGGGGCGCTTCCGGTTCTGTGCGTGCTTCAAACAATTGTGTCTTCTCCATATTACCATATCTCTAGAGTCAATAATTTTCTATGAGGAACTACTGAACTCAATCACTTGCTGCCGTTACTCAACAGTTTTCTGTTGAGGTCTATCCCGTAGAGGTACTCAAATCGGATCAGTGATCGATTTTTAGGTTTCGTCGTAAACCTAATTGGTTACTTCCAATTACGTAAATCAATAGTTCAAACCGCACTCAAAGGCAGGGCATTTCCCATTGATATAGGAACTTCTGTACCAGAAACAATGGTATCTCCAATTATAGCCCCTCTGGGATGTAAAATATATCTCTTCTCACCATCCCCATAGTGTATGAGACAAATGTATGCATTTCGATTAGGGTCGTATTCTATGGTTACGATTCTACCAGATATGTCTTTTTCATTCCGTCGAAAATCGATTTTACGGTATAGACGCTTATGACCTCCCCCTCTATGCCCTGCAGTAATAATTCCTCTGGCATTACGACCTTTACCACAACGATGCTGTCCATAGATCAAATTTTTTGGTGGATTGGATTTCACTTGACTGTCTACGGCTCCATTGCGTGTGCTCGGGGTAGAAGTTTTGTATAAATGTATCGCCGTGTTATTAAGTATTTATTTTGCTTGAAGTGCTTTTCTCTATAAGAGGTGGAATAGAATAACCTGGTTGAAGCGTAATGATCATACGTTTGTAATGCATTGTATATCCCATAATAGGTCCCATCCTTCTACCCTTTCCCGGGAGTCGATGACTATTCATAGCTATTACCTTGACACCAAAGAAGAGTTCGACCCAATGCTTTATTTCTGTCCTAGTTGATCCTGATTCGACATTAGAAGTATATTGATTGTTCCCCAATAACCGAATACTTTTTTCTGTAAATACTGCATATTTGATTCCATCCATAAATCCATTTTCTTCCCTATGAGTTCCAGTATCGATAAGAATTCTAGTTCTTACTGTTCATATGTTATGGTATGAATATAACATACCAATTCATTATGTATGGATGATGAGATTCCATAGATGAACCATTGGCGTGCATCCAGCAGGAATTGAACCTACGAATTTGCCAATTATGAGTTGGGCGCTTTAACCATTCAGCCATGGATGCTTAACCTTAACGGGGCTCATCGTACATCGCGAATAACCAAATTCCAATTGAAATGAAATCTTTAGGAGGAATCAATGCAAATCTTTAGGAGGAATCGATGAAAAGGCATCAATTCCAATTCTTTATCTTCGAATTGAGAGAGCTATTGAGAAAGATCAAGAATTCTCACTATTTATTAGATTCATGGATCAAATTCGATTCAGTGGGACCTTTCACTCACATTTTTTTCCACCAAGAACGCTTTATGAAACTCTTTGACCCCCGAATTTGGAGTATCCTACTTTCACGTTTTTCACAGGCAAGCAATCGATATTTCATGATCAAAGGTGTAGTACTGCTTGTAGTAGCGGTCCTTATATCTCGTATTAACAATCGAAAGATGGTCGAAAGAAAAAATCTCTATTTGACGGGACTTCTTCCTATACCTATGAATTCCATTGGACCCAGAAATGAGACATTGGAAGAATCTTTTTGGTCTTCCAATATCAATAGGTTGATTGTTTCGCTCCTGTATCTTCCAAAGGGGAAAAAGATTTCTGAGAGTTGTTTCATGGATCCGCAAGAGAGTACTTGGGTTCCCCCAATAAATCCAAAATGTATCATGCCTGAATCTAACCGGGGTTCGCGGTGGTGGAGGAACCGGATCAGAAAAAATAGGGATTCTAGTTGTAAGATATCTAATGAAACCGTAGCTGGAATTGAGATCTCATTCAAAGAGAAAAATAGCAAATATCTGGAGTTTCTTTTTTTATCCTATACGGATGATCGGATCTGCAAGGACCATGATTGGGAATTGTTTGATCGTCTTTCTCCGAGGAAGAAGCGAAACATAATCAACTTGAATTCGGGACAGCTATTTGAAATCTTAGGGAAAGACTTGATTTGTTATCTCATGTCTGCTTTTCGTGAAAAAAGACCAATTGAAGGGGAGGGTTTCTTCAAACAAGAAGGAGCTGAGGCAACCATTCAATCAAATGAGATTGAGCATGTTTCCCATCTCTTCTCGAGAAACAAGTG